TTTGACTCCGTACCGCTGAAAGATTTAACCGCACATTTGAAAAATAGCCCAAAAGGTGAAATGAATGCTTGGAGAATTGGCTTATTTGGATCATTCCTGGTTGAGACCAAACATTAAAATAACATTGCCATAAATGGATAAGATAATTTTTCCATTTATTCATCAAAAGGGGCGCATTCCTTGAAGCCAAAAAGGATTTTCCTTGATATCTAACATAATGAATCAAAGGATCCTTGAAGAATGATAAGGTAGACAAAAAATCCTTAACAAAGACTTCTACAAAATGTTCTATTTTTCCATAGAAATAGATTCTCTCAAAAAGAACGCTAAAAGATGTTAATCGTAAATAAGACGATTTATTACTTAGAAAAAGGAAGATAGATTCGTATTCACATACATAAAAATTATATAGGAACAAGAAAAATCTTGGATTACTTTTTGAAAAAGTAGAAATCGATTTTTCTGGAGTAATAAGACTATTCCAATTACAATACTCATAAAGAAACAACCTTAATAAGTGAAGGAAAAAGGCATCTTTCACCCAGTATCGAAAGGTTTGAACCACGATTTCCAGATGGATAGGATAGGGTATTCGTGCATCTGACACATAATTTAAATATGTCAATTTATCCTCGAAAAACGGAAAAATGGAATGAATTGATCGCAAATTTTTATAATATTTTACGATTTCTGCCTCCTCTAAGGAAGAGCTTAATTGTAGGGAAAATGGAATTTCCACGACGATGGCAAAACCTTCTGATATTATTTGAGAGTACAAATTTTTGTTATACCCCAAAAATTGATTTTTTTTAGAATCATTAGTAGAAAGAAGAAAATGATTCTGTTGATACATTCGAGTAATTAAACGTTTTACAATTAGTAAACTCGATTTATTGTCATAATCTACATTTTCTGCAAAAAAGGATCCATTAAAATCATGACCATAAGCAAGTCCATAAATATACTCCCGAAAAAGAAGGGGGTATAGGAAGTCCAGTTGGCGAGATATACCTAGTTCGAAATATACTTGATATTTCTCCATTTTCTGAAATTCTATTTTGTCAAAGCAAAGGGTGGGGGATTCATTAGGATTCTCAAACGATACATAGTGCGATACAGTCAAAACAGGGTATTATATATTTTAATTCTATATTTTAATTAGAACAAATGAATATGAATAGATACCTAGAAAACAAGTAAAACACATCAACAGACTCTCTCTCCCCGCTTTTTACATCTAATCGAATTGCTCTAGGATAACAAGCCGGTTCGAAATCCTTTATTTTCTCAGCCCAATCGCTCTTTTGATTTGTGGAAAAAAGATCTTTATCAATATACTCTTTCTTCTACACATTTATTGCCATTTCATACTGGAGAATAGCTAATAGTTAGGACTCATAACAAAAATAAATCAAAAATTTATTCGTGGCAAAAGCTTTTCCCACATCAAGCACTAATCGATTTTTAACATATAATTAGATGGGACAATCATTCAACTAAAAAATGAAAGCTCGTTGCTTTTTGTTTCCCTATAATTCGAGCCGCCAAGCCAAGCTCTATCCCTTTATTAATTCAACCCAACTGAATTTTTTGTTTCGATTCAAGAATTCACAATTTTTGACGAATCCAATGATCTAATAAGAATCATTTTTTTTTTATTCGTCATTGTATTGGTACGACATGCTGTTTTTTCCATTCATTCTTTTCTGGATCAGTCGTGGTCTTGCAAACTCTACCGGTGGTATGGATGAACCAATTGCTTCATAGAAATGTGTAAAAAATTAAGTCGCGCTTAAAAGCCGAGTACTCTACCATTGAGTTAGCAACCCTAATAAATATATATATAGGATGGATCAACCCAATCGCAATAAAAAAAAAGCCTATGGAACGGTAACGTGAATAAATGGATCGATTCGATTTATTCACGACCGGATTATATTTGTTTGATACGCGGTTGTCAATATGAGTGTTGAAAAAGGAATACAATCGAGAAAACAAACGGATTAAAATTAAAAAATAAAAAATCTTAATATTATAATAAATCGATTATTAAATTTTTTATTTTATTATCTATTATATTGTATTCTTTGTTATATATTTTATTTATTTAATTATTTTATGTTATAATTAGAAATTCAAAATAGAAATTCGATTCGAAACTAAAAAATCATAGAAAAAACTTTTTAATAGCCCTTCCTCTTATGTTAAATTAACATCTAAAAATGAAAAAGTTGCTCTTCCTTAAGAATTGGAAGAACCCTTTTCGTAAAATCTCGTTTGCTTAATAAGTTTCTATTCGAATATGAAAAGAAAAAAGCAAAATACAGGGTGTATAAAAAAAAAATTATGATATTTGCCTCGATCTATGATCCGAAACTACGGTATCGAAAAGAATACACCGATTTAATGATCCATAGGATTCATTATGGATACACCCCAAGAATCAAAATAGAAAGATTCAAGTTGTCTTGTCTTATATTTTTATTTTATTTAAGATCTG